CGAAAGAAATAGGCCTTGCGTTGCGGAAGGAACGTTCTGCTCTGAGTTGAAGGCAAGAGCTCCTTCCCTCCCTTCCTTATCGACATTAGCTGTATCCCATATCTCCCCATATCGTATTTAACTAGACCCCATCCCTCGCTTTGACTGTTCACCATATGTGTATCGTACCGACCCCATATCATACGTACAATAATTTCTTCCTTCTCCCCATATCACTCATTCACATGCCATATCATTGTGAACCCGGAAAATCTTCTTGTTTAAGACAGATCGCTTCCCTCAGTCAGCGGGAGGCCTAGTCGATGTAGGCCCTCAAACCAAACGGCGGGCAGACCAGTCGAAGGAGTAGTTCACTTACCTGTTTGTACATATACTATACTCATACCCATATTACGATACATATGTGTTCACCCTATCTTGCTTTCACGGCTTTGACCGGGAACCAAACCAAAGAGCCAATACACCAACAACCAAGGAACGGGAGTGGGTGGTCCCTAGGAACGGCAGAAAGGAAGTACTGGTTCAACCAGATACGAGTGACGGAACCGGTGTTGATCAAAGACATGCGCCGAGTGCCAGGAATGACTATAAGCCGATAGAGTCGTTTTAACATGCCATGAACCGAGATACAATTTGACTAGTGCCAGGTACAAGAAAGAGTGGAGTTGATTTACAGATACTAGTACCTGAATGACAAGTGACGAAAGCAAGAAAGAGTTACTAAAACCATTACGAATGACAAGTACACACAAGAATGACTCGATCGAGTCCCGAGAGACAGATAGAGCTTAACTAAAACGTCCGCCCGGTCATCCTTCCGCATCATCATCCGGCGATGAAATCGAGGGATGATACGAGGATACCCTGATCGATTGAGGGAGACTGGTACAGGCAACAATTCGGGTGGCTTCGGAATACCTCCGTAAGCCATCTGAAGGGATGAAGAACACTGTTTTAGATACAGTGATGTGAATCAAAATCCCGACTTCCGTACTAGCCTGACCACCTGTTTTGAGAACAAGTAAGCTCCAATGCATGCTTCCTTAGAAAAACTATCATGAGTTATAAGGATCATACGGAAAAAGTATGACCTTGAAACCCGAAAATCTTCCAATGTCGATCCTAATGCTACAGTTGCTATCGGTTGCTAGCCTCAAAAAAATCTTTGTACCCTCATGGATACGGTCCTGAGGCTTCTGAATGATAGAATTAGAGGGTCCCTTTCGGACGTGCAGATTGAGGTTGGTAGGATATAGGCGTTAGGCTCTTTCGATGGCACTGAAAGGCCTGTTATCGTACTCTTTCGTATATAGTTGTCAAAGACACTGGAGAGAACTAGTCTCTCGGGCTAGGGACTCTCTATCTATATACTATCAACTGGATTTATAGCGAGCTTGTACTATTAGAACAAGGGCATAGTTTTAGGGACACTCACGTCTTTTTTTACAAGTAAAACTTGTCTCTATATTCAAGGGACTCACGATTGTGCAACGAAGTCTCCTATTCGGCGATATTCACATTGATTCTGGAATAACCTATCATATGCGGCCTCTGCTGCTGTTCACAAGTACAAGATGAGGATCAGCAACAGGTATTACCAGACTATCATAGCTTATTTGACAGAGACGACGTTTAACCTTTTCCGCGGTGTGAACCTTGCGGGAAGTGTTGTATACTTTAAGAAGAGAGATCTATTCTACTTCTTTATTCTATCAAACCTGAAAACGAGGCCTCCGGTAAACAAGCTATAAAAGATGAATATCGCTCTCTCTAGCTAACCTGGAAAAAGTCTACCTTTGCGGAACTGGAGCCGAAGCTCCTTCCTTTCTTCCTCCCTTGTTCTATTACCCCAAGGCCTCCTCGGTCTTCTTGGACTTGGTTTCTGTCTGATTTCACCCGCACTGCTAATGTAGGCTTTTTGGGGGTAATGGCATCGGCACACTATTCGTCTAAATAAGTTCTCTTTCGTCTTCCAATAGTTCTGACCCGCAAAGTGAGCCCCGAAAACTGTCAACCTATGACCAACTCAAAATTAGAGTAGCTGATAGAGTAGAAGGTGGGATTCTATATTCTATAGCCTATGCGCCTGCTTCTGATGAGATAGAAGTAGGCTCCCGGTGCGTCTTCCTTCGGTCGGCTTGTCATCGAAGGATGTTAGCCAAATCAGAAGAACTATAGGCTCGAAGGCTCGGGTTGGTCAAGCGAACTGATTCATTTAATTCTTCGCCTAGTCTTAGCACCGAGGGGAATAAGCATTCCCTTTCCGACAAAACTAAGCGTCTTGCCGCTGGGTAAAGGCAATAGGAGGAGGTTTGGAACCCCAAAACAAGTCTAGGCTTAAGAACGGTGATGATAGTTCAGTTGTTGAAGAAAATGTCCCGATGAACCTTGGGAGCATCCCGGGCAAGATCTATGGCTTCAGCTGCGGCTAAGCGAACTACCTATTCTATATATTCTATAGAAGTGAATATGAGAGAAAAAGCTCTTCTTTCACATAGTGGGAGGCTGGCCTTCTCTCTTCCCAATTCTCCCAATGAGACCTCTTTCACTCACTTAGTGGACGACCCAGAGGACTTTAATAAAGCCCCCTTTTGCCTCATCACGATCTCCCGGTGAAGTAGCGGCTCCCTCCTATTACTATTTCTGGGGTGGAGTCGAAGCTATGGCACCAGAAAGTCAAAGAGATTCCGTCCCGAACCACTCGTGTAGTCTTCTTCCTGCCTCCCAGTTAGGCCCTATCTCGCTTTCCAAGTCTCATTTGGATGAGGCGCCGGCGCTACTAAATGCAACTCTCATTTCAACATTCTTCTCTATTGGCCCTTCCTTCTCTATCTGCCTAGAGAACCTCTCTTTCCCTACAAGGCACTAGAAGGTCGACCCCACTTTCCACACTATGTTGACTTTACTCCTGAGCCCAGTCATTCCCCGCCACTCTTTCACACAGCATTGAGGGCTTTTTCATAAGAAGCAGCACTCTATTGTCCACTTCGATAGCTTTCAAGAGTCTCTTTCATACATCGTTCCGGGGTCTCCCCTCTTTCTGGCGGGCCTTCTTTCTTCTGCTTCCTTGTGCTTCTGAGATCGCTAGCAATTTTCCATTGACTGATTCACCAAGCATTGGAGCAAGCGAGGAAGACCGCTTTTTCCATCATCCAAGTCCATCTCCGGCCCCCTTCTTCCTAAAGCCCCGCTCCAGCCTGCTCCTTTATCTGTCTTCTAGTCGGCTCCCCATTCATCTTCTGTCTCCCACGGATAGGTGCCTTTCGGGAACGTCTCTCTCCGCTACTCCCTTTTTGAATGAATAAGGGGTAGGGCCTTCTTCACTTAGTCATCTCTGCCTACGACTTTTTTTCTTTCTTGACCCTGCTCGCCTAGCTGGCCCTATCTTGCACGTTCCACTAACCGCTATCACAATAGGAGAATTCTGACTCTCACTTGACAAAGAGTCAGATCGTCTATATAGACCTCAAGCTAAAAAAGACAAGAAAGCAATACGCGCCTAGTAAGGCTCGGAAAAGATAAAGTCCGAAATCATTGTGTTCTCAAGGCCGAAGGCCAAGTCAAAGACAGAGACCGTGCCCCTCGGGCACCTCTGAAGAGGGTGCCGCCCTTCCACTAAGCCTTCCTACATATATTCAAATCAGTACAAAGGCAAGTATATATTCTATTTTGAGGGAAAAAGATAAGGAAAAGATGGACTATGCCACATGGCCGCTACAAATAAAGGAAAAGTCTTATGCGAGTGATACCAATCGGACACACTTGGAAAAAAGGAATCATCAGCTACTAATACAGCTGAATCAAAGGAAAAGAAGTGAAAAAGCGGAAAGAAGTCAATGTGAGAAAGCAAAAAAGGTAACGAGGCGACCGGAGGAGGGAGAAAGGAGAAAAGGGGTGGCAAGCAACTCGAAGGGATGCTGCGCCACCTAGGTACGCGTCTGGATCTGCCTCGGGCTTTGTCTTTCTTTCTATAGGATCTGCTACTCCAACCGTATCTACTTGTGGTGTACCTGGGTTGGTTTGGCCTCTTCCATAATCCTTGCCGCTGATGGTTATGGGTAAATCACAGTAAAGCAGAAAGGAAAGCCTCTCGGAGAACGTTTTCGTCGCCGTTAAATCCGAGAGATAAGTCTCTAAAGCCGCTATGGTCTGGGCTCTCACTCACGTCGTCCGTCCCGGGGACTCCATTACGCTGCTCGCCCTATTAGCCGGCGGAAACCATGAGAATTCATTAATTTCAGCCAGTCCCGGGTTATATATTGTACGGCGAAACTCGCTAATAGATATCTGTTTTCTCAGGAACCAGACCTGCATGCACGAAGAAGAACATATCTCTCTGGTCATATTCTTGTGGAACTTCTGTCGTCCCGTTCATTGTGGTTCCTCGGCCCTGCTAGCCATTTGCTTGCTCGAATTGTACACATTCAAAGAGGGGGCAAGCTAAACAAGCAAGCAAGCCATCCAAGTTTCTTTTATAGAGTCGGAGGTTAGAAAGAACTTGGGGTTTCCCTGTGACTAACTTAGCGCACTTCCGGTGGTAGCCATTGGGCTAAGTCTCTATAAAGAGCCACTCACATATTTATTTATTTATAGTTCGGTGTGAGATCAGCTAAATTAAGCTACGCTCATCATTTATGATCCACGGCTCACTCAATTAGAGCACTAACTACTTCAAAGGAATTCGCTCCAAAGACGCTTTTAATCGCTCCGCTGGTGCGATCTGGTCGAGAGGTTGTCCAGTCATCTCGGTGAGGAATTTCGCTATGCCCCCCGCTGACCTTTCACTGTGAGTACTGCTGTAGTAAAGCCAACGGGAAGATCAGTCCCAGGGCTCAATCTAGGCTGCCAGCCAAGATGAAGATGGATTGAAGGGGTTGTCAGGGAGCTTCATAGGGAATTGTAGGATCCATAGCTGGAAAGACTGCAGGAAAAAAGGGGAACATAGTCGCTAGGAAATCAGATTCCATAGTCAAGGCTGAGACAGACCCTATGTTTACTTCGCGATAGTCTTAGCTCGACATTGTCAAGCCATACTATCTACCAAAATTTATTTTTTTCTGACATTCTATCCTATATATCGGAGATATAAGGTTTGAACTTCCACTTATGGTAATCGAACTTGGTAATCAAACTCTTTCCCGGCAAGAAGATAAAAGATTTCCTTCGGGCAAGTTCCACTATAGTTGGGAAAGGAACGGACCACAAGCTTCGCGCTCTGCCTTTCTTGTATTTGGACTCTTTCGCGCTATATGCTGCTCTCTCTGCGCGCTTAGCTTTCTTTGCTCTTTGCTATCGTGCTATTGCCGGCTTCCTTCTCTTTAAGACTAAGACCAAGGGCTCTTACAGAGTGAACACGTCTTATTTCATTTTTAGAAATATGATCTTTTTCATTCCCCAAGGGGAAAAGGTCTCTTCTTCTGCTTCAGTTGATCCTGAAGCAGATCTTTTTTCGACTTCCTTCCTGTCTGGGATTTGAAAAAGCAAAGTCCTTACTTTGACTTACCCGAATCAAGTCAAGGCGATGAAGCAGGCTCAAGGCCCATTTTCTTATAAGAGTTCTCTCTCTCTCCGGGAATCATAGCCTAGTATCGTACCCCAGAAAGGGAATCCACTTCTGACCTGACCTTCTGACGAGAATCCTTCTAACTCTTTTTTTCAAGTCAAGAATGTGTAAACCGAGGCCATTGAATCTGCTGCAGATGTCATCATAGAAGAAGAAGCTGTTCTTCTTTTTTCTGCATCAGCTACTAATCACACGTTTGGAATCGATCTAGCTGCTTAGCTTATCTTATGTGGTTTGGGCATACGGATTCGACTAGCATTCACGTGGGTAGCATTTGAATGCGGAATCACCCGAAAGCACGGGATTCGACTTGACTTTCTTTCCGATGGTCCTATCTTATTAGAAATAAGTAAATAGTGGATCTTCGACTAGCATTTCGTGGAAATCATAGTTGGTAGTGGCTTTTTTGCTTTGACCAGGCCAAAGGCGAAAAAGAGAGAAAAAAGGCAATTCCTTCTCTTCTGTTGTCACAAGAAGGGACTAGGTTCCTAGCCAAGCCAGGGAATCTACGACCTATTGTCAAAAAATATCCCACTACGGGGTAAGAAGCAAGGAAGGAGTGCCACTTTCAAAAATGATTTTTTAGTTCAATCACCCGCCGAAGCGAATCCTTCGAAATAGCCAAGCCAGTCAGTAGAAGGGCAAGGTGACCACAGGGAAAGGCATTACCAGAAGGAAAGTAGTCCAACTCAATGTCTTACGCATCAGTGGCATTTGAATGAAAGCAGTAAGTCAGTGGCCAAGAATCATCGATTTTGGAGTTACCAGCTCAAGGCAGCTCATGGGAATTGATTTAAGTAAGAACGATCCCCAGTGTCATCCTCTTCGTCTTCTCGAAAGGAAGCGAGTGACGAGAGGGTAGCAAAGAGAGGACCACTCTTTAGTAAGATAGCAGCGAGTAGAACTCATTCTCTCCATTCAGAGAGAGCAGAGCCTCGGCTCACGGTTTCACTAAAAGAATCAAGCCATTGCGAGCCTTTTCCTCATGGAAGGACCAGACCAACCAAGAGATCGGATCAGATAAAGGGGGGAGAGAACTACTATTGAAAGAAGGCGAATCGCTACTCCTCACTCCTCATGAATAGAATCTTCTACTGAAACAGAATCCACAGCAATCGATGAACTGAGCCTGAGCCCACCTGCTGCTACTGATGAAAGTCCTCCCCCTAAACTGGAAAAAATGTCCGAAGACCTCCTCTTTCCTTTTCATTACAAACGGCGCTACTTAGCCCTATCAAGAATGAAGGCCCGTGCGACACCCGGCGTTAACACTGCCAAATCTGGAAATGCTAACCACAGTTTCAATGGTAACGGGAATACGCCTGACGGCGAAAGCATACAAAGAGAGTGAGGCTTCCTCGGGTGAGGGAGAGGAACGATTGGTGTTAGATTCCCGATGCCACTAAGCGAAAAAGCATCATAGAACAACTGCTGCTAGTGAATGCCGCTAAGGGAATAGTATCAATCAAAGCATCTGTAGCGAGGTAATGTTGCTCGCAGCGTCGGTAGTTCCGGGAGTCACTACCTCTTTCTGTAGCGAATGAAGCTCTAGGAGTTGATGCAGCTCTGTTGTTCTTCCATTGATTGGAATTTATGTAGCTTTCTAGCGAGGAGTTAGGGTGCTTGCCGCCCTCCCTTGCACTTATGACTGAACGAAGCTAGCAAGCTCATGCAGTGAGTCATGCAATCCTATCATACAGCTGGTGTAGCTCTATCATATGAAGCTACCAGGGCGGAAGCGGGGAAGCTCAAGCAGTTCCTACCATTGATTGATATGAAGGAAACGATTGTAGTTGAAGTGAGGAGTTCATGTAGTTCTGTAGCTAGGCTGCTATGAGTTAGCTATGACTGAAAGGTAGCTAGTTACCCCAGGCAGTTCCTGCCGTTCTTCCATCGGTGTAGCTAGTGTAGCTTTGTTGCTAGTGACTGAGGTAGTGACTCCCGGAACTACCGACTCACAATGGGTGCGGAGGACACGTCAACAGCCACTTTTCTTTTTGTTTAGCCTGTTCCTATCAGAAGAGGTTTTAACTAGAATACGAACAAGATAAGGGGATGCCCCATTAGAGGTAGAGGTTTTGGAAAATGGGGTTTTAACCTACCCTAGTAGGGGTGTGAGGGCTTGATTGAGAGTTTTTTGGTAGGATACTTTCTTTCCAAGCGATACTAAAACTAAGGATTCAGGGCTCTAAGACAGTCCCATAATTCTTGAGAGTCTTTATTTGTAGCTAAAGGCAGAGGGTCCGTTACAGACAGGTGCGGAGAACTAGTTAAGGTGACTTGGGAATAAGGGCTTGGAAGAGCAATGCGGAGAATCAGTTGTTGATTTCGCCCATTGTTGTTGCGAGCTCCATTGTAGTTGGAGCGAGAGGAACGATTAGAAGAAGCAGCTGAAGTCTGAGACACAAAGGCTGATTGCTGCTCACTGTGTTGTGCAGCTTGTATGCGATGAAGACGCGATTCTTGGTTAAGGACCTTAGTCCGCAGCTCCTCAAACGATGGAACAGTCTTAGAGTCGGAGATGGTTGTAACAAAAGCTTCATATTCAAAGGGCTTTGTAGTGAAAACTACATCCTTTGGAGACATAGAAGAGAGTTGATAGCAGCCAAGGCATCAACCATAGACTTCAGTTCCCGTAAATAGGCATCCATGGGCTTGTTACCTTTCCTGTTATTCTGAATATCGAACAAAAATTTCATTTCTTTAGCCGTGGACTGATCAACAAATCTTTGCTCTAAAGCCATCCAAACATCCATATATGTTTTTTTTTCATATTCTATTGTAGACTTCCGTCAACATGTCCACGGAGAGTGTCGCATTCAACCAAGAGCGAACACTTTGATCCGTTCTCACCCAAGCACTATAAGCGGGGTTGAGATGAGCCCTTCCTTCGGCATCACTGATGAATTGAGGGGAACATGGGAAGGTCCCCTACACATAGCCCATTAAATCATTACTGATGAGTATAGGTTCAAACTGCGATTTCCAGAGAAGATAGTTGCGTCAGTCTAGCTTTATGGATACGAGATGGGTGATATTGGGTGCAGCAAGAAGGGGCGCAGGTGAGAAGGATGATGGGTTCTGGTAGGTGGAAGGGAAAGATTGAGGAGATGCATTGGAAGACATGGTGTATAACGGTGAGAAGGCAGCAGAGGGAACCGTGGTATATACCTGTGGGGAAGGCATGAAAACATGACTGGAGGGCTGTGGAATAGATGCCGAGGGTCCTGCAGTCGGTCCATGAACCCAATAAGAGGGCAACAATGGTTTCGGGTTCACAAAGGACAACGAACCAGATGCAGTGGTGTAGGACTGCAAAGCCGTAGCCTGTGACAGCGATGAAGACTCGATGCTTGAGTCTGTCATGAGTGAAGATGCCACTAGGGAAGCACTGGGAACGGCAGAAGACACACCAGTAGTGGAGGCAGGAATCAAAGTAGAGTTCTCAGAGGAAGAAGGAGCTGTTGAGTCAGATGTGGCATTAGACTTCAAATAGGTTCTTCTCGAAGTGGTCATTAGTAAGCCAAGGAAGTTATTTCCCCAAGGCAAAGAGTCCGTTCATGGTAGAAGTCCTTTCCTTTCAACTAAGAATGCCGACTTTCCTCAAACGATTGGAACTAAGGTATCCTCGCCGAAGGAAAAGAAGAGTAAGCCAATAGTATCCCGGGGAAAGAAGAAAATGGCACATTGACATTCATCTTAGAAAGGCTTTGAGAAGAGGGGCAACAGTGAAGATGCCGAGAATGGCCGTGTCTATGGGGATTACCGGTCTTAGTAAGAATCTGTTGCAAATGCATGTGAGGGAGGAGAGGAATGCCCGCATTAAGATTTAAAACTTGTCGTCTACTTGAAGGAAATGTTTGGAACAGGGAACTTACAATAATACAACGCCGCATTCTTCGAAGATTGAGGAACAAGACGAGATCTATTAAGAGAATGATTTATTCTCGAAAAAATCTGAATAGTTACATCCAATTACAAACTACACGAAAGTTGCCCCTTTTTCATGGAGATTTACCCATCACAGAGATGCATAGAGGAACAGAACGAACTTCATATATCCCTTTTCCACTCAATCCAGAAACAAGATCGGACGTTATTCCGGTTCGTCTCCATTTTAGTGAAACTCTTCCTCAAGCAAGGCAGCCGATAAGTCATCGAAGGCTTTGTGTGAATAATGTAATAGTCAGCATTACTTCTTTTCAAGTTTCCCAAGGTGATTTCATATCTTTGAAAGAAAATGATGCTATAATCTATTCAGAAATAAGGAGATCCTTCTATATCGAAATTTCAGTTTCTAAAATCATAGGAAAATTCCTGGATAGCCCGGTAAGAATGTGGAGAAGAACCAAAACGGAATGGTTCCGCTTACTTAAAACTAAGAGGGGATGCCGCCTACTACTGAAAGACCCGTTTTTGCAACAGTTGCGTTCTTCTATGAAGAGAAAAATAAAAAGCTCTTCCCTATCTACTCATTATTCGGAGGTGAATCATAGAACACCAAAAGCTGTGCTATCTTATGGACCTAACATAGGTCACATCCCTCACGTGCGCCAAGAGCACATTCGATAGCATCCTCTTAAGGTTTAAAGATCCAAACCTTCTTCTTCTTAGCGGAAACGCACGTGGCCAAAACATATAAAGATCGGCATAGTCGCTCATAGGGGCATATCTCTCCGGATAGAGGATAGTCTAGATCTTGATTCACTATTTCCATTTTTCTTTTTATATTTCTTTTTTTTTTTCTCTGTCTCGTACGAAGCAATGGGAGGCAAGCTATGACGGCAGGATGTGACCTTGCCTTTCGCCCTGCTACCGCCGTTCTAAGTTCTTCTGACTAAACGAAGTTAAGACTAAAGTTTCGGAACTGAAGTTTGCAACTTTTTTCAGCAAAGCTTAGTAAAAATCCGTCCTTCGGCTACCTTGGATCAAGGGTAGAGATAGGAAGTAAGTCAAAGGTAGATCAACAAAAGTCTTAGTATGGGAAGAGTCAGAGCGAGGGGAGAGACTTTCTAAACGAAGGTTAGTCTAAGTAAGGAAATGGGCACTCTGCTCACATCGAAGTAACTGCTGTCTCCCTTATGGTCGACGTTCTCTCCTCCCATCCTCTCCTCTCCCTACCGGTCGCCGAATAGAACTCCTCTTTGCCGTTCTGGTTGGCTTAGGGCGGTCGAACTCTCCCCTCCTCTCCTTAACAGTCGAGTGATTTCTCATTCTCTCTCCCTCTTTCTATAGATAAGCGGGTTCTTCGATCATTCTAATGAAATAGGTTCGTTAAAGCCAATTGATCGAATTCTGTTTTAGATTCCTATTCCACTCCAACCGGTGCAGAACTCTTAACCTTTCTAGGACCCTCTCTACGGCAAGGTGCTGCTCTACTCTTTCCACTTGCTCCCTCGTGTATAGCGGTTGAGTTCTTCGCCTCACGGTTTGGCTACCCATCGTCATTCCCTCTCTGTCTAAAGTGAGAGGGGTTCTCTGCGCGCAGTGTAAGATTCCCCTGGATGGGTCTCGTAGGCAGCAGCATTCGTGCTTGCCTTTGCCGTGATTGTCCGTTGTTCCCTTGGTGCGCTGTCATTGACGGTGTAAATCTGTTCGTTCGAGAAAACATGTTGATCTCTTTCCATATCCTATCCCCGGTTGTTGCCCTATCAAGATGTGTCCCTTCCTTTGACCCCTTTTCCGATTTATTAGTGCTGTCCCCCTTGCGTTCCCTCCCTTTGTGAAGAATTCCATTTCCCTTTTTCTCCACTCTTATTTCTTCCTTTCTTATTCTCCTGTTGGAAGTACCTAATCTGCTTTTTAAAATCTTTCCTTTCTTATACAAGATTCTAAGGTCCTTCCCCTGTATATAAGTCTGTGCGATTTTTCCCCTTATCTTCTGGCCGACGCTCCCCTTACTGGTATCAGTGCAAGGGCAATTAGTACGGGTTGCCATAGTTGTCTGGATGGATTGGAACGAAGGGATGAAGGAGGGCCGGCCTGCCCAACAAGTAGACCGGAATAACTAGCTTCTAGTCCAACTAGCTAGAGCTCCAGCCCAAGCCTCCAAATCGAAGCTTCGGAGAGCCTTCTCCCATGCGATGAGATGAATTCTGTCTCTCCCTCCAACACCAGACCGTGGACATCTCGTCCGAATTCCTTCAATCCTACCAGCCATTCCTTTCGGGACCCCGGACAAGGAGGGAATAAAGGCAAGCTTTGAAGAGTGGATTTCATTAAAAACAAGGCCTTACCAGCTTGACCTAATAGGGCGGGCACCTTTCCAACCCGAAAGCTTCTTGCTGAATTTCTCTGTAACTGAATTCCAAAGTTCATCTCTTCATCTTCCCAGCATACCAAAATGAACCGAAATGGAATTGGCTATTGAACAGCCAAACATATTCCGGCCGGCCCTCGTAGTGTGGATGGAGGATGAAGGAAGAACACCTTACTTCTTTCAAAAGACGGAAACAGAGTAATTTTTTCCCACTAGCCTAACTAATGATTTTACCTCACTTTGTTGTATTGTATAGACAAGCCTGACTTTATAGATAGGAATTCAGAAAAGAGTTCTAACTTACCTTCCTGACTGTGCTTCCTGCTTTTGGACCTATTTTATATTATAGTGGTAAGACTGTAGTCTACTGCAACAGGAGAAAGGAAAGCAGGCCAATATTCATGATAAGACCCTCTTTACGCTCTCTCTTTCTGCTCGCTCCTGTCAACGAATGAATTTACTACTTGTGTCACTGACATTCCATTAGCATGGTGGACTATAGACCGGCTTTCACGTTCACTCTATAGGAAGGGGACTTAGATTAATCGATTCAATGGGCGAACTGCTTTCCTTTAAAGGTAGCAAGTGATTGAAATGACAAGCTTGTAACTGATATTAAATCGGAAGACAGTAAGTTGGACGAGGAGCTCATGTACCACAGAGTGGGCAAATGCTCCCCTCTTTCAAGAGACTGTTTCTGTTCTTGTTTCTTTAGTCTCTTTACCTGCGAGCATGAATTCCTGAACCCAATACTAGGAAAGAGCTTCATACCCTATAGAACTGACAGATCGGCTAGCGAAGATGGCTCAGTCTCAGTAGATCCCTCACTCCTCACCGGCTTACGGAAAGAGAGCCCTAAGGGAGAGAGTTTCGGTACTTCAGGCATATCTATCAATGGGCAAAGACAGGAGAGCCTTCTATCTCTTCCAGTCTTATAAAGGAAAGAAAGCAGGATGAACAGGCTTGAGTGTCGATAGGTGACTTTAAGGTAGGCGCCTATCTCTTATTATACTATAGCAACGGGAGAAGTCGGGATTGGTGCCCTAAATGAAGGGAAATCTATAAAAAATTAGCATTTTGCCCAGATAGAACTTTTTCAATTCATGATCTGCTCTACGAAGGGAAAAGTGAAAGTCTCATTTGACAGCTATATAAGATAGACACTTTCGAATTTCCATGTCTGTCTATGAGGGAAATAGGTCAAGTGTCATTTTGCAGCTATATGAGCATGAACATCTACTTTCGAATTTGAATAGTCCTCTTAGCCGGTCGATTGGCTTGAATCTCTCTTTCTTTTGAATCGTAACCTACTATTAGTGTATGCCTAAAACTGAACTAATTACTTTTCTCTAACCAACTTATGACCAAACAAAAAATGACTTAACTAATGGCCAGATTTCCCTCTCCTCATTAAAAACTACTTCTATCTAGCTCCTCTCTTCACCATCTTTTGGTCAAAAAGAGTAAGAGTATTAAATCCCAAAAGTCCTAGGAGTTAAGCATGTTGGTGATGAACTAGTTCTCGTTCACCCCAGACTTGCTGGGTGGAATGAGTCAAGCTAGTTCCGAAATCGCCAGAGCCCTCTTGTTCTAATCTTTTTCTTAGCAACTGGCTTTCAGAAGTCTTGCTGCGAGGAAGATTAGAAACGCCTTACTATATTGAATTTAGAATAGTGGCATTTTTTCTGCAGATATGGAGTTTGTTGAGAGGACTTGCATCCTTCGTTCGTAGTGGTCATTTATAGCTGTTTTTCCAACTGAACCTAATTTACTATTTTGCGACAAGAGGGGGCTCTTACTTCTTTCATCTCTAGGTTGAGTACTAGCAAGTCAGGGATAAGAGAAAAGCCTGGGAAGGAATCGGGTTTTCAGCATCTGTAGTGGAAGAGTGTACTGGTGGTGGTTTAGTTAGAGACAACAACGGGAAGGGGGCCCTCTCTTCTTTCAGCTGATTCTCCTTTTACTAGGCTTGGATAGATGGGGGTGTCGGTGTAAAGATCGCATGGAACAGTAAATGGCAATGGAATCAAACCTCCTCCTATAGGTAAGTTCAGTCTGTAACTGAGGCTTTCTAGGCGTAGGGCTAATAGCACAATGGCGGTGCGGCTAGGCTTTGTGGGTTCGAATGCCGGTTTGAGATAACCAGCCAGGCAAGGGAAAGAAGGAAGTCTTCCTGCGGAGGGGGAAGAAGCGGCCCAGTTTAATAGATTCAATGGTCGACTTGCTTGAATCGAAGAGGAAGAGCCCACTTTCATTTGAATTCCTGCTTTCATTAGCTCCTTCAGGATGGGATTGACGTATGGAACCACTGACAGTGAACCGTTCGTCTACCTCAGGTCTTACACTGAATGACCTCTCTCATCTAATCGATCGGTGAAGGATGTCTTTGAAGATCATCTGGTCTGGCTCGTTACCATTAGTTCCTCTCTCTATAGTCGAGCTAGTAAAACGAGATATCCTATTGAAGTGAACGTTCACAAAGATCGGGAAGTAGTAGCCGTAAATCTATCCACTCGTGTAGTTTTAGGCCGCAGATGTCTACTTTTCTTTAATATGGAATTCAAATCAGATCCTAGAGTTTAACCACTGGGGGAGAGTGGGTGAGCTTGCTTTCGAAAGTTTACAGTTTCCCGGCTAAAAATCACCTGCTTGTTTACAGACTGAACTGATCTATAAAAAAAAAGACAGAAGCGAGGAAAGGCCCCTTCGCTGCTCTCTCTGTTTTTTCCCTCGAGCGGGATTTGAACCCACGTCCGACTACCTGTTGAACTATACAAGAGGCCGCTCTACCGCTGAGCTACCGAGGTGGGGCTTAAGACGGGAAATCTAAATCGGCACACACGTTTTTTCATTCATTAGCTGTAACCAGCTGAGCTACCTGGACCTCTTTCCTAAAATATGCTTTTTGCTTACGCTTCTTCGTCAAGCTTTCGAGCAGAATATCCATACCTTTCTTTTAGTAGTGAATGAGATGCTTGACAATAACGCTAAATCCAGACATTTAAGGTGTAACACAATGCCTTAAGTGTGGGAGGGCAGCCTATCCGTATCCCTTCGCATGGTCGTTCTATCACGAAGTTGGCAGCGGGAGTGGGACGAGAGCTCGGCTGCGAGTATCTCCCTTTCAGTGACCTGGGACAGGAGACGATTTTCTGAGTTTGCCTTGTTGGCATGCTCAGTGGTCATAGCGCCTTTGATTGAAATTCCATTTGCACCCGGGGATCCATTAAAGGGATTGGAGTGGAATTTCCATTCCACCTATCCGCACCCTATCTCGCTGAAATTTAGATATGTGAGCCCGGAAACACATTTTCAAATACGCCTGTCAGCGCAGCTCTTTTTGGAACGGTACGAGCAGACCACTTAAGCAGATACCTAGACTTCCATTTTGAACCACCAAGCAAGGTAGTTGTGTAGGCGGAATATAGTATCCTTCATCGGAATCAGAACAAACTGAAGGAACGAGACAGCACCAGATCAGCTTTAAAGAGCAAGCAAGAACCACTGAAAGAGGCCGGTACCTTTCGTATAAGAGCCAGCAAAGCTACTCATGCACCTGGAGCGAGCCACCTGGCGATTGAGGGGCAATCATATGCTTCTGTGAAAAAATTATCCTCTCATCGATGTTCTACCGAACTGAACTAATAATAGTTTATCATTTAGAAAGAATGGCGAAAGAGGCCTCCTTGCATTGCCCAACTAGAGCGAAAAGCCTTATTGCGTTGCGGCCCTAAGTAGCTATGGGGTGTTGATGTACTTGGAACCTAGACCGGTTACCTGAGTATGGCGGTTCGGTAGCCGTTCAATGATAGCATGAGATCCTCGCTTCGGTAAGTTACAAGGATGAATGCAAATAGCAAGGCGCTGTGCTGTGTGAAGTGAGACTGGCTGCCCTAAGTTAAGTGCTTCCTTATTAATATTAATTAATGATCTTGCTCAGTAGGAGGGCTTTCCCCCTTCTGTGCAGCCTGATTCTCTCTCTGGAAATGAGGGTGCCCTCGATTGACATTTATCATCGAATAAGGAATCCTTCCATGGATGAGAAGGTTGAGTTACAGTACAGACTCCGTTGGCTTTCGCAAGGAAGCATCTCGAAAGTTCCGCAATCTATGGTTGATGCCTCACTCGAACTCTATCCCATACCCTACTCGATGCTGAAGCTACTCTGCCTTTCGGAACCCAAAAAGAAAGCCGGGCGCTTGGGAAGCTATGCAAAACCTGAAAAAAGGAATCTGCTTTCCATCTTTGAGCTCAGAGGTTACGATCGTCTCCTCATTAGGCTATTTTAAAAAAAGTATAGCTGACTCATCAGCTGAGTGGTTCGCCTCTTGTCCACCTGAGTTGTTTACTTAATTTTCCGACCTGGAAAACCAATGACTCTTCAGGTTAGGTTCTCTTTCAACATAGACATCCCGATGACCATGGATCAACTTCGTTCCACGAAACAGAAAGCAAATGAAATCTTCCTCTTAGGGCGTTCGATTCCGCGAAATGGCGACCCGTTTTGCCGGAGTATTCCGCTGTGGCTAGCATTGTTAGGAATGCTTCTGACCATCTTAGGCCATTCTTGATGATGGACCCTCCGGCAACTTTAGAAGCCTTGGTTCGTAAGGGCTCTTATCTTGAACTAACGCTTTGATCTCGGCTTCTAGATCCATATCCTTTCGCATCAAGAGTACCCGCGCGTCTCAAACCCACCTTTATCCCAACAACCCCATGATGAACAGAGAGGAACCCGATGAGGGAAGTGGGACAATGTTCAGACCTTGGCTGTCACAACAAGCAACCAATCAGTTCCAGTCCCAAGGGCAGGTAAAACGAGGCCTCGACGGATGGGAACTCCTACTCTGACTATAGTTTTGCGATCTCTAAGCGGGATTTTCAGTCATCTATCCTTTATCTTTCCCTAGCGAGTGAAGAAAGAGTGGATGTTTTGAACGAGTGTTGAGCGAGTGAAGTGCCCCATAAGCTATAAGGGCGAGCTATATGTATCAATTCCGTGAGCAGCGATTGAACTGAACGTAAAAAGTGCATCCAGCAGGAATCGAACCTACGAATTTGCCCGGTTGGGCGCTTTAACCATTCAGCCATGGATGCAAAGAGACTCAGCGAGTGAACTAGGTTTTGGTATTCCTTCTTGAGCTTCTATTTCTTCCGTTAAAGGAGATTCGAGAAAAGATGGAATAAGAAGACGTGTTTCCAGAACGAACAAGATACGGGTTGAGAAGGGGGAGTTAGCAAAGTTAGACAAGATTGGAATGGGCATAGGAACATGTATTGATGTACCATATCGGCTAATGCTCCCAGGTTGATGCGATGTATTCCACCAGTTGACTGAAGACTTGATTATTGGTATATCGATCGGTCCAGCACGGATTGAAATAGGAGCCGGTTCGATAGGAAGCTTTTGAAAACGCAGTGCACCCATGTAAATAAGGAACGAGATTAATACAGAGGTTAAACGAGCATCCCACACCCAAAAGGTGCCCCACATAGGTCTTCCCCGAAACCCCCCAGTAACTAAGGTAAACAACGTAGAAAAAGCACCCATTTCTGTACCGGTTCCGAAAGAGCGAAGAAAAAGGGGATGTTTTGTTAATAGGAACAAGAACGTGTTTATAGCCGTAGCGATATAAACAAGAATACTCATCCGAGCCGCAGGAACGTGTACATAAGGAATACGAGAATTTCCACCTTGTTGAAGGTCTAGTGGTGCTACCCGAAGACTTAAATGAATAGCCATCGCTGTTAAGAACAACCGAGATCCAATGAAAATTTTCGCGTAGCTTCTGGTCTTTGACATCAAAAAAGAAGGTTGTAATAATGAAAGGGACATCTTCTCATTTTATCCTAGCTAGTGGAACAATAAAGACGAAGTGTCTAATTATACTTATGGTCCTTTGTTTCCAAATAGAAAGACACCAAATTCTCCGGGAAGCCCTATCTTTCGAAGGACTTCTCGATTTGCTCCCCCCCCTCCAGCCTACCCGCCGGACCACCCCTTCTATCTCTCGCGACCGACCCCTTGTTAGTTCGTAGAGCCGACGCTGGGCGGCCAACCTCATGGATCACGCGTCTGGTCCCTCTCCCATTGGGCGAGAGCTTTCAATAAAGCATCTCTCGCTTGGAAAGCAGGAACCGGTCTGCTTTGGAGATCCAGCATAAGTGCACGGATCTTTAAAAGCTTGGCCGGAGAGGCGACGTCCAATTCTAGTTTCCTTTTAGTATTTTGGAGTACTGTGGAGGTGACTCCTCTATTCCCAAAGGAAGAAAGAAAAGAGGAAAGTTCCCTTTCTATTTCCTCTGCTGTTGGTCCCGGCGGACGCAGAGTTAAGTCCAAATCGAGTTGGGCATTTGAGGAACCCTCCTCTCCTGCACATTCTGCGTGTTTGACCAACCACTCAGAGCAAAGGAAAAGCCTTCCTTCTCGCTTGCTTGCTGTCTAAGCTCTTCGATCCTGCCCTGCTTTGATTCTTGCGCTTGCTTGTGCCCCCTTCTTTCTTTGGCGCTTGCCTGGATCGCTATCTTACTAGCAGTAGTGCTGTTTTCTATTTGAGCTTCCCTTTTTCCTTTTATCGAGCATAATGATTCGAATCGGGCTTTTTGGTAAAATTCTTTGCCGAAAGAGTTCTCCCTTATCGGATGGCATCAGATGCCGGTGGCGGTTAGCGTTCTTTATGGGTATTATTCGGTGCCAGTGGCCTCTTAGCTTTGTGGGCGATATCGGATGGTTGGTATCTCACCGCATAAGTGTCAGGGATGGCGTAGTTCATTAGTGCTTTCCCGAGGATGTCTGTGCGTGCTCTCCCGTCTTTAGTCTTTCTCGGCGTCAACCCCAAATACGAAAAAAAGAATTTGAGCATTACCCGCTCTATCAGATAGGACGACCTACTCCTTAGTTGAACCAGACTTTGCCACTCACCTTCATCCGAAAAAGAAAGAGACCGCACGAAAGCAGTTTTTCCTAAACGGTGATACCGCCAGGTTTGAAACTTCAATCTTTTAGCAGCTTGTGGGGCCTGGCCTGAAGGTGATATTAATACCACTCCGGCCCCTGCAGCCCCCAAAGTGCTAGATCCATCGAAGTAGAGAGTCCATGGAACCACCTCTGCAAAGGCGAGGACTTCTTCATCGAGCTCCACTGGTTCGAAAACATTCATGGCATGATCTGCCAAGAAGTCTGCAAATGCCTGTCCTTTGACCGCCTTCATAGGAACGTACCGAAAAGTGAACTCGGATAGCCCTAGGATCCACTTCCCAATTCTCCCCTTCAACACGGGTCTGGTCAGCATATACTTAATCAGGTCCGTTCGAGCAATTACCAACACTGTTGTGGAAAGGAAGTAGTGTCGGAGCTTGGTTGCTGCAAAGTAGAGCGATAAGCACATCTTCTCGATCGGCGAATAATTCTTCTTAGGGCCCTGTAAGACCCTGCTGAGATAATACACGGCCTGCTCCTGCCCTGAATCAGATCGAATTGGGGCATAGGGGATGATTGTAGATAGACCATCAGCATAATAAATTCTCGTAAACCAAGAACCATCAAGCAATTTCATGCTTTTGTTCCTAATTGGGTAAACCGGCTCATTCGCCTTTACCACTCCACTCTGTTTGTAGGAAGGTACTTCCGGCCCTCCTCAAGGATACCCGCAATGATTGGGTCAAGATTTTTAGGTTGTGATGTAGGAATAACCATTTTCTCTATATCCCCCATCTGTGTATAAGGGTCAGCAAGCTCCGAATCCCGTTCGTTCCTTTCTTGGGTCAAGGAGCAATTTCAAACATTTCCATTTTGATATTGGATTTCCCTTTTCAAGATGTCTCAGAGCAAGCAAAGTCTGACCTTATCTACTTATAAGCGCAGAGGGAAAGTAGCAACTTGATTTGGACCATAGGGGGCTTCCTTCCGAACTACGGATAGGCTACCGGGCTTTGCACTTCGGCCCGTGAGAATACCGTGCTCTATCTCTTCTCTCACCCGACAGAGAACTATCGTCTCGCTTTCGCTATTTATTGCAAAAAAATAAAAGACAAGGGGGGGACATAAAGGCCTTACCCCTGAACATCAAAACAAGCTAGGGAGCTCTAAAAAAGAACATGCCTTGGCTATGAACAGGCTTTTTAGAATCAAAAGGAAGAGACCCTAAGCTATTAAATAAAATGGAGTCTGAATGAGTATGACCATAAGCAGCCAAACAATCTGCAGCTTTGTTGCCCCCCCCTAAAGACATGAGATAATTTCGATAAAGAAAAATGTCCTTTCCCAGCAAGCACAACTCACTAGCATGATCCTAAGAAAGCCACACTGTGATTTTGATTTGGCACCATTAAACCAGGAAGCCAAAAGATGGTGAAGAGAGGAGCTTTATAAAATAAATCCACATTGAGACTGGGAGAGAAATGAGACCCTATTATCTATCCTAGCAATATCACTTTGAGAGAGGTGATCCACTCTTTCTATGCAAGGAGAGAGCAAACACATTTGGAGGCAAAATGAATTCCAAACCTGGGAAAACTGCTATCAACAGCAATGGCATTCTTAATTAGTATTAGTTTCCACAAAAAAACACCCTCAAGGGCAACCATTTGTTCCAAAGATTTTGATAAAGAGATCTCTAGCCAGTCTCTTCTTTTGAGAGGACAACTCAATCAACTCGGCGGATCCCCTCTTGTCAAAATACTGAAAGCGAGAGTGAAGCATGTGTTTCGTTTACATTCTAACTATTTTCCCATAGTTAAGAGAGTCAAGACGATCTTCCTTTTCTTTTGCCCTAAGCCCCAGTCATCCGTGGAGCCTTTTCATAGCTAGGCCTCCTCTTTTTCGATGACTTAGGAGGGAAATTCTCTTCTCGCAATTAGGAGTCAGTGGATGACATCCCATTCTACGAGTTTACTTACGGCTGGAGTAAGCAGAGAGTCAAAAAAGTCCAGGGAAGCTTTTCAAGTAGGATTCGAACCTACGCCCGACTAGTCAGTTACCAGCCGACCGCTCTACCACTGAGCTTGAAATCAAAAAAGGGGTTTTCCGGTGATTAAGGTAAGGTCTTGGGTCGAAAAGTAGGTATAAAGATATGCATATTTGAACAAAAAATGTAACTAAGCCCTTATCAAAAACAACTATTCCAAAGAACCGGTTTCAATAATCTGAATAAAGCCATTATCGTCCACAGATATGAAAGCCCCAATACAAGTAACTGGGTCGCCCCCTGGGACTAAACACATAACCTTTCCAACAAGACCTAGTCCATTCAATAACTCCTCCCATTTGGGTACATGAAATTCCTTCCATTTTCCAATCCCAAGAGGAACGCAAATTTCATAATCATAACGAGCGTGTGGCATTTTTGGAAACTGTTCTTCGAAAGCTCGGTCAAATTCATCTAAAAAAAAATTGAATAAGACGGGAGCTCTAAAATCAATAGTTGGTATTCCTTCCTTAGACGACCAATCTTTCCCAGTCTTGTCTATAATGGGCGAGTGAAGAAAGGATGATACCTGAAAATCTTTTGATCTTTCACCACAGATTCCAGTTTAGACAAAAGACGCGAACGGGAAAGGATATGCGTCTGCAATCAAAGTGGATACTTGTTCTTGATGGTTAGGTTACCTTGTTGAGCGCCCGGTAATCAATGCCCAAGGCTCCCGCTTTTTCTGGAATAAAACAAGGGCTCCCCAACCCTTTCCCCAGCAAGATAGGGAAAAAGAGCCTTGGAGGCTGGAATATAAATAGGAAAAAATGACTTCCTTAAATTCTTTCCTGAGTTCAACCAAGCCCCTTAACTAATAGATGCTAGTTGGGGGGGCCATCTGCTAAACCCAGCCCCACTCTAAGTAAGTTAAGGGGCTTTGGCTCCAGGCTCCAACTTGATCTTGTGGTAGACTGGCCTCCTAGGGGGCACTTGGCAACTCACTCGTGGGGCATGAAATCCCCAAATTCCTAAAGTACTTGCTGCACTTCTTGGGAAAGAAGTCGTCTTGGTATTGGATCCGCTCTTCTGTTAGCATGAACATTCATTAAATTCTATTCGTCTTCTTTATTCAGCCCCCACCCGAACCATTCTTAAGACCACCAAGCCCTCCCGAATGAGTTCTACTATAGAAGCTTTCAACGTAGACCCGGGGACAAATCTTTCACTCACTGAGAAGTGAAAACCTGTGACTAGATCGTCCTGAAGACGGATGCGACGGGAAGAAGTGGCATTTGGAAGTGTTGCTGACTTAACATTTAGGTTTCGGCATAACAAAGCTTGCACTGTCTTTTCGCACTTAGGCGCACTGCGTGCCATTGGTAATGATTCTACTACGGTGCCACAAATTCGCAAGCTGATCCTAAGTAATCGTTGTTGTTCATTGGATTCCGGAGGAACTACTTCGTTAGGATTGAGGAATTGCTGTGATTCTTCCTGAATAGCCTGGATTCTCCCGTCGAGAGTCACTTTGAAAGTCTTACCTAAACTCTTCCGACTGAATATGATAAAGCCTATAAAACAACGAGCTACTATCATTTCTTCATTATAGATTGAGATCTTCTTCGAACTTGATGCACAAATAGATAGAATAGCAGCAAATAGCATCTTTCTAGCCTGCATCCTCGTGGAACTCAATTTCATTTAGAGAGCCTTCTCTCTATCTTTCAGCAACTGAACGGGAAGTGGTTTAGGAAAGGACTTTAGAATCG